TGACTCGAATGAATGTTCTGAAGAAACCTCAATTAAGTTATGTTATGGAAAAAGAGCATTCTTGCGTTTTTGCCCTCCTGCTGAGAAAGCATTCCGGCTCATTTCTTAAAATACTTCAATTGGTACACGCAAGAAATAGGCCAATTCAGCAGCTTTTTGTTCCATTTCCCGTGGAGTAAAATTCTCATCAGTACGAGTCAATGGAATGGCTCCCTGGCCTCTGATATCCATATAAAGGACACGACGAGCATAAATACCTTCTTTCACTTCTATTCTGACAGACTGAATATCTTTTATAAGAAATCGGAGGAAGACCCGACGATTTTTTCCAGGAAATCCCCAACGAAAGATACACACTATTCCGTCTTTTCTATCAAATCGATCATAACCACTACCTACATTCCACGAAATTGTGCACCACAAATAGGAGCTAATAAAAAGACCCGCGATCCCGTAGAAAGACATCACAATTCCTTGTGGAAAAAAAACTATTTCCTGAGACGGAAATAAAGATATCAAATTTCTACCAAGATAACTCGAGGTTCCAACCAACAAGAATCCTAATGAACCTAAAAAAAGGATAACAGCCCAGCAGAAATTACTTGTTTTTCGAGCCCCCGTTATAGGTTCTATCCATATATGTTCTGATCGACAACTCATACTTGATCCAGTTGATTTTTTTGGAATTGAGAGAATACCCCAAATGAATTTGACTTTAGTCCTTTTTTTCCGAAGTAACTCGCATCAACTAGCACTAGTTTGATGTGATCCTTTAGGAGTAATTCATTAAATTCGTTAGATCTAAACTAATAACATACCCTTCGTATGATCTCACTAAAGATAGCCAAATAGATATAGATAGACCAACTTTACAGTTCAGCTATCCGCCGATTCGGGTCTATTTGAAAATAGCTAGAATCCATTGATCCCTATAGCATTTTCTGGAGACATAAGAGTTTTTCGGCGGAAGCCGCTTATACCATATTTTGCTAAATAGATATCTGTGTTATGATACAAGCGTCAGTTTTGAAAAAAAAAAATAGATGAGATTTTGTGCCATCGGCTCTAAACAATCTTGTTTTTTTGAACATGAAGAAATAAAGAAGCCATTGCGATTGCCGGAAATACTAGGCCTACTAAAGGCACCAAAACAGAGGGAAAGTTAAGAGTTGTCATAGAATGGGTACCTCGATTTACTATTTGTACCTGTTATTATTATTTATATTTTATATTTATAATATAAAGATATCTTATTATATATTATATTGAATATATTGAAGGGTTTGTTAGAATCCCATCCATCAGGGATTCTTAGTCAAAATAGGATTATCGTAAGATATAGAAAAATAAAAAATTCTATATTTTATAGATTTTCATTATATATGACGAGAAGAGTATATTTTTTTGATTTGCCTAATTTCACGAAAATAAGAATTTCATCTTTTATCTTGTTAATAGAGGCTTCTTGATCAATAATCAGGAATATAGAAAAAGGGACGGATTTTCTGTGACTTTTGATTCTTTATATAATTAGATCTTATGTCAACAAAGAAAACCCCATTCGTCTAATTTTAACTTGGATTCCGATAAACTAATTACTTGTTTGCTCAAAATAATTGAACTTAATGTTCTAATTTTGATTCAAAGGAAAGAAAGTGTGTAGTTGAAATAACTCACTCAGAACGCTTTTTAAAGGATTACGTGGTACGATTAGATCGAATAAGCCCTTCTGGAATAAATACTCGGCCGCTTGTGAACCCTCGGGTACTGTTTTATTCAATGTTTGTTCAATTACTCTTTTACCCGCAAAGGCAATGTAGGCATTGGGTTCGGCAATAATGATATCCCCCAACATACCAAAACTAGCTGTCACCCCACCGGTAGTAGGAGATGTAAGAATTGGTACATAGAATAACTTTTTATTTGATTGATAATCATATAAAGCAGAAGATATTTTAGCCATTTGCATCAAGCTCAAACTTCCTTCTTGCATGCGTGCCCCTCCGGAAGCACACACTATAATAAGAGGTAGAAATTCTTTAGTAGCGTATTCAATCAAACGGGTAATTTTCTCCCCGACTACGGATCCCATACTACCCCCCATAAACTGAAAATCCATAACCCCAATTGCTACGGTAATACCGTTTAGTTGCCCTCTGCCTGTTTGAACAGCCTCGGTTAATCCTGTCTTTCTTTGATAAGAATCGATACGATTTTTATAAGGCTCCTCCTCCGAATGAAATTCAATGGGATCCAGAGAGACCATGTCTTCATCCATAGGCTCCCAAGTGCCCGGATCGATCAAAAGTTCGATTCTATCTGAACTACTCATTTTCAAATGATATCCACATTGTTCACAAAGATGCATCTTTGATTTAAAAAATTTCTTATAATTTAATCCATAACAATTTTCGCATTGAACCCACAAATGCCGGTATTGTTGAGTTACACCCAGATTAGTAGAACTTTCTGGTATAGTTTGATCACTCGTTCTGGTATC